GAAGAAATAATACTTTCATACAATATCTTAATTGAATTCTATGTAATGATCAATAAATTTAGTTGAATTCTATATCTATATGTATCAACATCCTACTAACCATATATTCTATACATATTTGAACTGGAGTTGACAAACAACCAATACCAATTTTATTGTTTCTTAGTTTAGATTATAAATTGAAATGGGGCGTGGCCAAGTGGTAAGGCAACGGGTTTTGGTCCCGCTATTCGGAGGTTCGAATCCTTCCGTCCCAGAGGACTTTTATGCTATTGCTATATTATTCCTATTATTGCTATAGATAATGGAGTGATCAGGAGTAAATCAGTATTTCAGTATTAATGTAAATATCTCTTCGAATATCATTAATAAATGATCAAGTTCCATAATATATGTTTATAACATATTTTTTTTATGTTATGGAGCCAATGTCTTTTTTTTTTTATTTTTTTAGGTATTTCGTGGTTGATTCTAATGAAAACTTGTAAATCTATGGAACGATTGAGGCAGGGATGATTTATCCCATTCCTTTTATTCACTTTATGACAAGATTTTATTATTGAAATCTTACTCAACCCTATCCCTATGTTAAACAAAATACATATAAACATATCAAATAAGGAACTATTCAGCTTATATGGTATATATGTATCGTTCTATTTCAATGCGAATAATTATTATATTATTATTTTCGTAATCAGATGAAAAGAATAAAGATTCAAATCTTTACTTATATCATTTCATTTTTTGATCCACTTTGGAAAAAAAAATTGGATTATTTCTTCTTTATCTTTGATCGATCTATTTATCTATATTAAAATCAGTGATGAGTCAAGGAAAGACTTATCGGATTAAACGTGCTGCTTATTGGCGAATTTTATTCAAAGAAGATAGTATTTCTAAATAGGAAACTTTTTCAATTAGAGATATTTTTATTAATAAAGTATTTATTAATAAATAATTCCTTGTCAGTTGAATCTTTGGTACTGAAAAAGTAGGAAATAGGTTAATCTATCCTATTTAGTCACTTGAAGATGCCGGGTCAATAAGTTATTCGTTTATATATAGTTATAATTATATGTTCTTTCTACTATTATTTTCTATTATATAGATACTTTTTATGTATGTTAAAATATATTTATGGATGTTAAAGATCTTGTTTTGCTAAGACTTTTTCATAAAAATCGTTCCACATACACATATCATATTCATATTTTGAAATAAAAAAATAAAAAGTATAGATTACGATGTCTATGTACAACTGAACCAATGACTATTCATGATTCCATAATTGAATCAATTCCATACTGGTTCCAAATTAGAGGAATGTGATGGTAAAACTTCGTTTGAAACGATGTGGTAGAAAGCAACGTGTGACTTGAAGGATACGGTCCGTTGTGGATTTTTTTTATACCCACCATTTTATTTTCGATTTATCGAGGAATGAAGGTGCTCTTGTCTCGACATCGTTTGTTCTGTTACACCCGAATCCTTCGTTTTTTTGTTGGGTTGTAAATAGTCTACGATGGAGTTCGAGTCGAAAAGTCGAAAGGATTTATTAATTTCTGGGGGGCAAGGATCTAGGGTTAATGCCAATCAATCAATTGGAACAACTTCGTAAACGGATCCTCTATATATAAATATAATAATATATATAGAAATCAAAAAGGATCCAATCCAATTTCAACAAGTTTTGTTTTTGAATTGATCAAACTTTTTCGATTCAAAGTGTATTACGCGGGAATCAACTGTCCATCGGATTCTTTGATAGAAAGAAATCAAAGTTCAAATCAAAGGGTATGTTGCTGCCATTTTGAAAGTATTAAGAAGCGCCGAAGTAATGCCTAAACCCAATGATTTAAAATAAAGATTAAAGGATCCAAGAACAAGTAAACCCATTTTAATTGTCTCGATAATCTCAATAACTGGATCATACAAATATAATTTTAAACGAGACAAAAAAGAGGGTAAAGACCACTCAATAAATTAAATTGACTAAAGAGAAGAATTTCCTTTTGAGCTATTTGAGAGTTATTCAACTTGAGTTATGAGTACGAATGGTTTCTTTTCAATTTTCAGGAAGGACAAAAAACGACTGAAATTAAAGTCTAATTGATTTTCTAGGTTCATTTGTCATTTAATTTCTTAGAATAGAATTCCATACATAGACAAAACTTCGAATCAAATCATTTTTTCTCGAGCCGTACGAGGAAAAAACTTCCTATACGGTTCTAGGGGGGGTATTGTTCATCTACATCTATCCCAATGAGCCGTCTATCGAATCGTTGCAATTGATGTTCGATCCCGAAGAGATGGAAAAGATCTTAGAAAAGTTGGGTTTTATGATCCAATGAATAATCAAACTTATTTAAATGTTCCTGCTATTCTATACTTCCTTGAAAGGGGCGCTCAACCTACAGGAACTGTTCAGAATCTTTTAAAGAAAGCGGAAGTTTTTAAAGAACTTCCGTCTAATTAAACGAAATTCAATTAAATTTAA